AGGATTTGTTCATAAGATTTCCCTTCATAAACTGACTTGATTGATGCAACTTGGATATGAGACCACAAAACGGAATGTTTTTCTTTCTATTTCGACAACTGGAACAAAAGAATAAGAGCTGGTTTAGGGGCTAACTGCTATGACTATGACAAGAACAAGGGAACCACTAGAGTAATTAGTTTGATTGGCCAACTGCACCTAAGATGACTGAGAACAAGGCAGGGGAACTACCCGATCAAAGAGTCTTCCTTCTGCGCCCGGTTCACTCCCTAGGATTGAGGTTGATTGGCTTGTTCAAGGCAAGGTACCAAATGAGAAGCAGCACTTCCACTGCTAGGACTCTTCACACAAGACAAGACGGTCGGGCTGACCCAAGGGATCAATCAACTGGGACTTCTCCCTCTCGCTCTCTTCTCATTGGATTCTTCTCATTCCACTTTGAAATAGGAACAACAACAACAAGAAGATGGCGCACGCGGGTGCTAGTATAAATGCTGCACCTCTAGTGGTTTCCTCCGACGAAGCTGCCTTTGTTTTTGATGCCGAAGCTGTCGATGTTGTTTCTTTGGTGACCTTTCCCCGTTCCACAGTGGGCTAGCCTCAATAGAAATTCTCTTGCCACTTTCTGTAGTGAGAAAAGCTCTTTGATAGGCTTTCACGCCAATTCAGTACTCGTAATCAACGACTTCGATAAAAGGGCCGAAACCTGGCCTAGGAGCAAAAAACCTAAACACAGAAGAAGCGCCTTCAAGCTTAGCCCGCTCACTCCTACCCGTTCAGTCCTAGCTGTCTGTCCTTGCTTGGCTTGCCTGCCTGGTTCTTCCTGTTGATTCGGGAGACCTCAGAACTACAGACCCGGCTTATTAGCGTGCCTATCTATTTTTTTACTTCGAAGAATTCGTTCGAGAGGCTTCCGTGCCTATCTAGTTAGTTAGTCAGTCCTTTCCCGGTTCCTAGACCGCGGGCCGGGTCACTCCACCACACCAATCAAGTTCCCAAGCGCCTGAAAGCCAACCCTGGTCACTCCGACCCAGACCCCGCCTCTACAAGCCTTTCTCATTTCACATATACGGAATTTCGGCTATGACCAATGCCCCACTTGTAGAAGTTACTTCTTACTATGAGAAACGTCAAACAATACATTAGGAAAAAGATTGAAAGCCGTCATCCTGGATCTGGTCGAAAGTGATCCTTTCTTTGTATTCCCTGGGGAGTTCCCCACTCCGCTAACGCTATGACGTAGAAGTGACTCCTGCACTATACGGCTACGCTCTAACGCTCGACCTTAACCAGTTCAATGTAACGTGAAAACGCCGTGGAGACTTTGACCGCCAAGTCCGCCCTCCTTCGTCTACTTTATTCTACCATATATGTCCTACAACTTGTTTCCGCAATTCTTTTCTAGTTCTTTTTTCTGTGATACACGGAACGTGCAAGCCAGGAACGACGAAATAGATAGCCTGGTTGAATAATGGAATCTGATACCAAATTGTTGAACTTGTGACGTAACATGAAACCTATTCATAACATCTTTGAACTCTTCCTGCCTCTCCCACTTGTTATCAAAGTAGGTATTGACCCTTTCCTGAACCAGAATGTTTCTGGCACAACAGAAGAAGATAAGTGGTTTGACTTTAGAAGTCAAAGTCTAATTCCGAAGAAAGACTGTTCTCTGCTGACCGAAGCCGGCGCCACTACATTTCCAAGATTCTACGTTCCCGATAATAGGCTATCTGTTCCTTGATCTCTAAGATATTTCATATCAAAGAGAAAGAAGCCACTCAGTCATAAGGAGAACAGTTCCTTTCTATGAAGTAATTCCTTCAGTTGCACTACTAAGGTACTTACTATGAGATAGAAAGGCCCAACCATTCCTTTAGATAATCAATACCTAATAGACTCCCCATTTCTTTGTCTTAACCCCGCCAACGCGAGATCTTTATTCTTCGTGATATCCAGTAGCCGGGAATCAATCTATCCTTCCTGCCCTTGAGCGGGCCTCAAGGCGACCGATACCTTTGAAACCAAATAGCGAGGTAAGAGGAAAAGCAGCACACGCAGGCAAGAACTTCTACAACCATCTTAGCTGTCAGGCTTGACCCGCTGCTTGAGAGCCTCCTTCAGACCAGTGATTATCTGAGTTGAAAACCTCACCTCGGTTAAAAGAGGTCGATTGTGCGAGAGTAGGAGTAGAGATCGATAATGCGACAGTATCCACATCAACAGCAGATTTCTTGCAAACAAGCAATTCGCACAGTTACATTAGCCTTTACAGATGCTTCCATCAAAAGAATGAAATGATTGGGTAGACAGACTGCACTTATGAATGGTTTCATTGCCACAGCATGGAATGTTAGCGGTCGCAATCCCGATACCAAGACCTGTGAAATAGCGGACGCTTCCCCGATACAGTCAAGTAGACCACTACCGGACGAGGTTCCGACATTAGAGAGGTTGGATTAGCTTAGCTGAGCCGAGTCCCCACAGCCAAAAGGGTTTAATTAGAATCTTGGAAGTCCTAGTTGGGCTACTTTCTCAAGAGATCAATTCTCAGGCCATGTTCACTAATGAAAAACAGGAGTTCTGGGCCTAGGGAATCCACTTAGTGCTCTCTCTAACATTGGTTTCAGAGCCCAAACCATGCCATTTAAGCAAACTTCCGATTATTCTCGCTTTGACGCCATCCAATCCATGCTTTCCCCCTACTGCCATCCGCCCTTCCACCCTACTAGCGCTACTAAGCTCGGAAGCCAACTCACTTATCGAGCTAAGAGCGCACTAAAGAACGCTTATTGAATTGAACAAACTAAAGCCCTTGGTATTGGATTTGTAACTGCTAACCGGGGTTCCTATGCTGGCACCAGGTTCTACGAGCCCAATCCCCTGCTGCTAGGCTGCTTGCTAGGCTCGTCAGGAGATAGAATCCTTTGTTTGTGCCCTATAAGCATAAGGCCCTGTTCACCGAGGAGCAATTACCATGCTGGCACCGGATTCGCAAAGGGGAATTACATATGTGACCCGCCTTCTACGAGCGAAATCTACCACCTGTGACCCACCTTTTTCTTCCTACCAAGCTTTCGAATTGCTACGGGTGGACGGACCCAAAAATGACTCAATGAATCTCACTAAACAAATGAGCCCACCAAGTGCTACGGGTGCATTATGACAGATGCGCATTTCCGGCTTGCTACTAGAATCCTTCTGTTCCCATAGTCCCCCGGTGCAGCAGGCTGCTCAGATGTCATAGGGTATATCGTCTATAGAAAGAATTTGTGCTTTTACTGAAAAGCGGCCAATGCCTATGTCTTTTTCTCCGTTGCTGGATCGACTGAAATTGAGTTACCTGCCTCCGTTGAATGGTAAAAAAGCCGGAAAATGCTAGTAGTATGTACATATTGATCGATTACATTAGCGCTTAGGATCTTCTCTATCTCTGCCGCCTGGGCTCTGACCCTTGCCCCTCCCTTTTGAATGATTCAGTGTAATTTATTGTCACACTCTCTCTAGACCCAACCACGGCCCTCTGTTCAATTACCTCTTCTTCTACTCGAGCCTCGGCAGAGCGTTTTTGATCTCATTCGTATTCTAACGAATTATAAAGGACTCTTTCATATTGCACCGGTGCTGGAAAAGATTTGACTCTTCCCTACCGAGACAACAGACACTCTTCAACGGATCCTCCTTGAATCAACTAGTAGATCACCATTTCTTAAGGTTTCGTACTACTACTCAAGTGATACGTGAATTTCTCAGGAGAAGTCTAGCTAACCGGAAGGAAATCGTGAGACAGTTCGGTTCTCTAGACCCATCTGCCGCCCTGGAGAAGGGGCGCGGTGTTTAAATTGTTGAACCGGAAATGAGTTGGAAAGGAGTGGAACGAAAGCAGACAAGTGAAGACCCAAAGAGAAAGGCTTATGACTAAACACTACCCGGAACGAAGCCCAATCGATTCGAGTCGGTCAGTCGAACAAACAAAGACTATAGTTCGCGATCAAGTCGTTCGCTTCTATAGCGGTTCGGAATTATTTATAAATCTGTTTGTTCAATTGATCCATCAAGGAGAGAAGGGAGCAGGGGTATAAGTAGGGGCATCTTGAATGGGATGGCTTTTCTGGATGTCCCAGAAATGAGGCCTCCAACCCTATGTTATAGCCTTCATGCCCTCGATCCGACGGTCCCCATTCTCCCACTTGGCAAGCTGCTACTGTGAACAACAAAGTAAAGGATGCTTTCAGAAACCGTCTAGGTTCTTCCTAGGAGGATTCCTTCTTTCTGTCCTATTGAGAGGATGATCCCTGGCTATCGCCTGTGGTGTTAGATTAGAAAGGTGACCACATCTAGTTCCGAGGTTGGCCTAACCTAACTTGATGACACGCTTATAGAGTTTTCCGACCTGAAATGCTGCGTAAAGCGTCTTTCTTGCTCGGTGATCAGTCAATGAAGTCATTCTCGCTGTCCTTCTTCCAACCGATTGGACGGAGCTTTGGGCTAGGTTGGGCACACGATTCGCTTTCCTTCCTATGAACTAACGGATTAAGCATTATGCGCCAAAGAAGGAAGGTCTTTTTTTCTTACATAAGGTAATCTTTTCAAGGAATCCTCTTCTAAGGCTGTCTTTAACAAGAGTCCTCGCTCCTCTTCTCTTAAAAAAATCTATTCTAGCTACCTTTCCCCGATCTCCTAGGCTCACGCGTATCCCTTTTCTGACTATCGGACTATCAGTCTCTCTTCTTTTTCTTAAGAGAGTCCGCTATCTCCTATAGCTTTCTAAGAATATGGAGCCAATGAGAAGCCCTCTCAGGCTTAGGACTTCCCATTCCCTTCCTTCGAGTCTGACTAGCTATTAGGAAACTATCCGAGTAGCGCACTATCTTCTTTCCTAATCTTTTTTCTCTTAATAGGTAATAGGAAGCTCTTACTGTCTATAGCTTTATACCACGATGGCATTAGACCCATTAGAATGCATTATTTGTAGCCGCCATCTTTCCACTGACCCCTATCTAGTAGGAGGGCTTTGGAATATTGGTTACTGGGGATTTTTCTTACCCTCTCCTAGTAGCGTACAGGCGAAGGGCTGAAAGTGAATTGAGAACAGAACGTCTTCCTACATTCCTTCAATGAGTTAATGAGGATGTTGAACTTTTTTGTATAAAGTAAAGTGAGGACAGTCTTCTTTGATTTGGCTCAAGTAAGGAGAGAAGAGGCTCAACTGTGTTGGAGACGAGACTCGTGAACCATCTACTCCCGGGGAACTTCAAGTCAGAGAAACTACGACCGATCATCTTCATCAAGACTGCTACCTCCCATGCTCAGCGACTTACCTCCTCCTGGGGTACACCAACTGTTACTGGGATGCGGTGGTTCCACCACAGACAACGGTCACAAAAGAAAGGAAGAATCTTAACGTTCCGGCGATGGAAAGGCTTCCGGGGAACGAGGACAACCTGATGATCTTCAAGGGTGCGAAGAACTTATCGAAAGTGCGTCTAAACGTGCACTCCATGTTACAGTTAGGTCGGGGAATTCTAAATCACGTGCTAAACCAAGAAGCAACTCTCTCAGTAATTTAGGCCTGGGGCCTGGTTGGTTAGAAGACCATTTTGCAAACATGGATTTAGGACAACGACTCTGATGAGACTCTTAACACCCCTCTCAACATCCTTGCCTGGAATTGTAGGGGGGCTGGCAATAGAAACTTCAAGCGCTCTATCTCTTATATCATGAGGATCCATAAACCAAACCTCATGATTATAACTGAGACAAGAATGGGAGGAGACCATGCACTAGATGTCATCACATCCCTCGGGTTTGACGGCTATGAAAAGGTTCATGGGAGGGGGAATTTGGCTTCTCTGAGATAGGAATGTGATCAAGCCGGATGTCATCTCCAAGTCGGATCAGCAGATCTCAACAATTGTAAAGGTATTTCCTCACAATACCCAAGGGCTCCTTTCTTCAATATATGCTAGTCCAAACCTTGATAATAGGCTGCTTTTATGGGATCTCCTAAAAAAGATGGCGGAGAATTTCCTTGGTTTTTAATTGGTGATTTCCACAGATAAATAAAGGCAGGAATGCACTATTATTGAAAAGACGGGAAGAAGGACTAGCGTACGGATTGACTTGATTGATTCCTTACCAGAGAAGAGATAGGTAATCAAGATTGTTAAGCTATCTATATAACTCTGAAAGGGAAGAAGTCTTTCAACAAGCAGAGATTCGCTCCTAAGGCTGAAAAGAAAGCATTTTTCCATCTTTATTTTCCTATCGTAGCTCCGCTTGAACGAGCTCTTGATTGCTAAAGAGAGATGCTCGTATAGACTGAGGCCAGATAGGAGCGATTGGCTTTAGCAGATGAGCTACTAACAAGGGATGAGCTACTAGGCACCAGCTTGAAGAGAGTGACTTACTCAGCAGTACTAGAAGCAAGCAACTCCTCAAGGAAGAGAATCTCAGTCTTTTTCGCCCCGTCATTTTCAATGCAAAAGCAAGAGAGAGAGGGGACAGATACGACCGGGTAGGACTTATTTTATTAAGACCAGAATGCTAACTTAGCGATAGCGTGTTAGAGTTTCCCTAAGACCTCAGACCCTTGACCGATTGAAGCGCTTAGAGCAATTGGAAAGTTTGCCATAGACCGAAAAGACCTATACAGGAGATAGCTTACAGTTGATACCCTTTAATGACCCATCTTTCCTTGCATTTCTGTTGCTAACTTGGGTCCAACCATCACTGGAATTGGCTTTGACTATCTCATTCTGGATTTCAGAACCTGACCCATCATCCTTGTTCAGGCTAGAGCGCGGAACCCAGCCCATTTTAGCTTTCACATAACCTTTTGGACATGCTTTTGCGAGATGACTAAACACCATACAGTGGTGGCACTTCTGAGGCTTCCATGTATACTCCACCCCAACTGTAATCACCTCTCCATCCTCGAACTCCACCGGGCTAGAGAGATGGAACTACTGACTTCCTCTGCTTGATCTTCTCTTGCTCGAGTCCTAGGAGCTCTTCCTCTAGACGGTGCGTAAGAGTACTTAGTTGGAATTATTACAAAGAGTAAGATAAAGAGTAGTGTACTTTTGCTCGCAAGGGCTATTGGTCAAGCGCCCTTCTCTCGCGGATCAATCGCGAGCCCTTCTCTATCTCCTGCTGATGCTAAGGTTAGCAGCTCTGCCCTTTCCTTTAATCACTCTCTATGGTCCCGTAAGAAGGCGTGTTCAAGCTCTCTTCTAGATGGAAGCTGAAAGAGTCTCTCAAATAGACTTTCTTTTCGACCAGAATTTCACTTTCTTTAGATCGCAAGTCAGTCTTTTAGAGTCCTTTCCTTAGTAGCAGGATCCTATCATAGGCGCACTCAGTTGAGTCTAGTTCAGGAGTGAAGGAAGGCTCCAAGTCAGTTTATTCAAGCACTGGGAATCAATCGCTCTGAGGTCTACTCTTCTGGTAGTACGAGCTCGCCATAAAGAATTGACTGTATGGAATTTCGTCGCTTCTGATCCGCGGTGGAGGCAACAGCAACAAATGGAACCCTCGAACAGCTCTTGGGTGGGAAAGGGTCTGACCTCCCGAACTACCAGCCCTCATTTGAGCAAAGGGTTTGTAGCATGAGTAACCGATCGAAGGAACGGGAAATCGGACCTCTCGCGTCGTCTAATGTCGTATGTATGAACCTCGCCTAGCTTATCTGTCTTCTGCCATGTATTCTTGTGATGGTTGGCTTCTTGCCTCTGCTTTCACCGGCGCTCGCCTTATGGTTCTTAGTCCTCTTTCTCCGAGATGTCGTGTTCGATCAATAGTTATATGCTTAACACATGCAAGTCAAAGACACTGGAGATCTATTCTTTGGAGAGTTTGCTTGAATACGGATTGAAGTGCGTTTTCGGGATAGATCAAATGTTGACTAACGTTTCTCTTTATACGTTGTTCCAAACCTGCCGCGAATAAAATAAAATAAAAATAAAGTAGAGCTGCTATGGTGATTGGATGGAAACAGATATATAGAAAGTGTGCAGTGAGGGATCACAATAAGGAGTCTCCAAAGCAGTACTGCGGTACTAGTCCATGACTACCATTTCTGGTATGCCCGCTGCTTCGTTCACAATTACGGACAATCCATCCTATCTTTATTGAGCCAGAAATGAAGAATTACTGAAGCTTTCCCTATTTGAAGTCTTGATTCGAGCTGGTAGAATGGGATGCTTGCCTCGGCAGTTGGGTACTGACTGAACCCTCAACACGCCTGCAATATAAAGTGGATAATATAGATGACCAAGAGAAGAGGGGAAGGAACGATGAAGTTCGCTTCAAGATGTTGTGATTAACTAATACTGGGCTGGGCTCCCCTTAAGGAAGGGCCAGCAATGGTTGTGAAAAGATCCTGCTAAAGAAAAAAACTATTCCCGTTATAAAACTACCAAAGCTACCTTGTCTACGGAAGAAAGGTTGAACGTGCACTAGCGAGTTGCCCGATAGGGTCAAGGCCTACTCGGGGGTATTATCCCATTAGGGTAGAACCCACTAATACGCACCTTTCCTTTATTTGATTGCCGATTCCTTTAGGAAAGCTGTCATTTGCTTTATTTACGATGCGGTACCAAGGAATCGAACCCTGTAACTCTGCCATTGAACCCAGAAAGGGCACTTCTGGCAGTCAGACCAGAATACCGCCTTCTTCTACCCTTTGAGATTGGGAGCCTAGTGAGTGAACCAAGGAATCGTTAAGGTCATTTCTTTACTGACGTAATTTTAGCGATACACACACTATATCAGGTTTAAGCACTTCATTATTAGTGGCCCTTCCTTCCTCTTAAGGAGAGACATCCATGAAAGGAAAAGTAGCCGGTCACTCAAGGAGGGCATTATGGCTTTGACTTCCTCTTCGAAAAGCATCCCCCGGCGAATCGACCCCGATTCGCTGGTTTAGAGGTCAATTCCCCGAGTCAACTTCCTCCGGGAAGCCTAAACGATGAACCCGGCGAACGGAAGAGGAGTAGGGCCTTACTATTTGATTGGCTTTTTCCGTTATCCAGGAGGGCAGGCCAGTCTTCACCTACCTTGCCCCAACCTTTTAGTTCAGATCTAAAGCCTACGTGATCTCCTTTCCCAGTGCCGTTCCCCTTTCCTGCAGCATCAATTGGTTTTCGAGTGGTTACCGAAGAATCAATGGGTTACCGAAGTTAGCTATGGTGGGCAATAGTCTTGATGGTAGGCAAGAGTAGGCTTGTAGGTCAGGCTTCACAGGTCATAAAGCGGTCAGGGTTAACAGGCTTAGAATTAGTGCTAATGAATGCCGCTGCTTATGAATGGTGGCTCTGCCCAGTACTTAACGCAAACGTGCCATAAAAAGATGTGAAAGTGTCTCACAAAACCTTTAATTAATCAATGAGGCACATCCCCCTAAGGGTTAGTCCTCGCTCCCCCGCCTCACTGCATCACTCAGTAGACAGGAAGCTCACACACGCACACCCACAAATTTTTACTTTCTTTAGTAATGCCGGGTTGCTAGAGATCCGAATGCCGGAAACCACCCCGATCCCTTCCGAACATGGCAAAAGATTGGAAAGTAACCCTTTTTACCCACTCCATCAATTCTTTCATTACTGCAAGTTCGCTAATGGAGTTTACAGGCAGGCTGTTCAGTTCAGCATGGATCCTCACCAGTTTAAGTCCATCTAACTTCCGCTTAATTGGGCTGGTGCCCCGTGGCGCGGGCGGTTCATATTGGTTAAATGGTGTGGTGCTTCTTTGGTGCGGTCGATCCTCACGCGGGTAAGCACATACCGAGGACATCGCAGAACATGAGTAAGCTCTGCCGAAAGATCATAAGGGCAGTCACTCCTACTTAGCCCCTCATGTCTGGTCTTACATATTTGATTTTCAACCAACACTGCTCCAAGTAGCAGAGCAAGGGAGCAACCTTCGAAGGACCAAATCAGATTAGCCGAACAGATTTTGTCACTCTCACGTTCCCGAACGGGTTCATCAACTAGTGATTCTATCCATTCTTAAGAAGAATAAAATCTTCTTGATAGTTCATTTGAGAACTGAATTAGTTCCTCCCTCTCCTGTGGTTCGTTGGGATCAGAACTTTGAATTCTGTAGGAAATGCTACTTTGATTCCCTGAGATTGGAATCCGTCCTAATTGGACTTTTCCTGATCAGCCATGTCTCCCGCCGGTAGCGCTCCAACCAAATCATTTCGCCGTTACCTCATGTAGAGGTCCTCCACGGGCGTTTGCCGCGCCTTGCAAACGTTTTGACTACGGTAAGGTGGGAGCTAAGTGACACCACCCAAGAAGCATCGATTGACACCTGACACCCGTAGCCGTGTGCTCTCTCTCGCCCCGTAGAGTTCGCTACTTATCAGGTGAAACCTTTACCTAATTGCAGGAAGGTATAAGTGGAAATTCTGTAATCTCCACGGGCCGCGCGGTGTATGAGAAAAAGAGCACCCAGCTCTCCCAACGAGTGACTGACAAACGTGAAGAAGCTACGCTCTGGCTTGGATTCGACCAGGTCTTCACTTAAAGTAAAGTAAAGTAAAGTAAAGGCAGATTTTTCATTTGAACGGATTCTATTAAGCCAGGTAGTGGACTGGCAGATCCGATTCCGAGTTCCGTTCTTGCAGATCCGGGCAGATAAGTTGGTGAGCCATATATACGATGCATTCTTTGCAACGAGTAACAAATCAATTGGGGGTTAAGATCAATATAAACCCAACTAAGTGGAGAAAGGCATAGGTAGTAGTGCAAGTGATCTGTAGGTGCGTCATAAGTAGTAGGTGCGTATTCGTCCTCTTATTATATTAAGGTAGTCCCTCAGATACTTGGCGTTAAAGACCATTACATCTGTCTCCGTGCATCCAGTAACCATGCAAGATGGGCTCAGACGAGGGCTCGTAGTGAGTTTAAAGTGCCGTTTATTCCCGGCTTTGCTGCTCCGTTTGATGAAGGAAGGCGGGCACTTCTAAATCGTCTCAACCACTTGATCAACGCCCTCCTTATACCCATTTAGGTACCCGGAGAACCTTTTGATAATGTCTTCGCTAGGCACTCCAGTCACCATAGAGATTGCTCGGCATAAAGCATGATCCCCTTTGACAAACTGTAGAAGCTGCATGATATTTCGACATGGCCCGTAATAAGACAAAGGGCCCCGTGCAACCTATTTTTACCTAGAGGTTAGGGTATATGCATCATGACCTATTCTCCGTCTCTCCCTCCAGCTTGTCTCAAGGAAGCCCTTAAGCCTTAGCTTTTGGATAACCCTGGCCATGGGCACGTTGATCCTTATGGTTCCACCTAATTGCAGCCTCTAAAATGGAGAATTCACATTTTGTTCTACCCCTTTTCAATCTTATTGCCTCTAGTGTAAAAAAATGGTAGCTCGCGCTCCCTGGTAGAGGGGTGAGATTCGTTAGGTGCATCGATCGGCAGAAATTGCTATTCTTTAGTAACACGGCGCAGATCAAACTTATTCAAAAGAGATCAATGGATTCTTTCCAAGGCACATTATTAGTGTACCGAAAGCGGATCTTTCAAGAGAAGGTGGTATGGACTCGCATCTTATCTTACTTGGCCGAGCTCGCGAGACGGGGACTGAGCCTGCTCGCATCCTTTCTATAGCGCCACGTTTGAAGGTATTGATTCGTTCTCGTAGCTGTGCATTGGAAAGCGCTTTAGCAACGGAAAGAAACTGATTCTGGATGTGTTTACATATGGATGCAGATTCGTTTCCTCTCTCTGCTACTGTAGGGACACTTTCCTTGAGAGCGGGGACTTCTACTTATACTTATGCTGCTGCTCTGTTAAAATACTTGCTCTTTCTATCTCCCTCCTTGAACCAGAGCATTCAAGACTTTCTCCTCCAGTAGCTTTCTTCCAATCTTGCCACATTTTGTCTTACACATCTCGTCCTCCCTTCCTGCGATCTCTGAAGGATCCCCACAGGCCAAGGCTTCGTAGATCATAGTAGTTTCAGTATTTGCTGTGACCCTGCAACGTTTGCTGCTTATCCATGCTTTGCTTTTCTTTGTAGCTTTACATGCTTAAGAGCTTTGCTGAACCTGATCATAGGATCTGCACTCTGAGAAATGCCATATTGCCACCTCAACAGACACATGAGTAACGATGATACGGAGTGGGGCGCCAGAACCGAATGCAGCGGAACACAGCGCCTCACCACCCAATACGCACAGGAACACACAAGCTCCACAGACACATCCAAAGCACGCCAATCAATACACCTATCCAATGCACCCAATCAAACATCCCACCTTCCACCTGACATCGAATTCGACCTCAGCGCAACTTCGAATTACTCGAACACAGGTACTAAAGAATAAAGGAATTGAACAACTCGCTATCAGTGCGTGAATGAGCTTCCTGTCTTCTTGCTGGCTTGAATTAAGCAGCTCTTCCTTGCTTGTCTGCATCTCCTTCTGAGACTATCTTTCCGGTTCTACTTATGGATGTATTTAATGAAGCAAAGCTTCC